CTTCAATTCGAATTAGCAAAAGCAATGTCTCCTTGCATAATATGGATTCCAAACATTCATGATCTGTATGTGAATGAGTCGAATTACTTATCCCTCGGTCTATTAGAGAACTATCTCTCCAGGGATTGTGAAAGATGTTCCACTAGAAATATTCTTGTTATTGCTTCGACTCATATTCCCCAAAAAGTGGATCCCGCTCTAATAGCTCCGAATAAATTAAATACATGCATTAAGATACGAAGGCTTCTTATTCCACAACAACGAAAACACTTTTTCATTCTTTCATATACTAGGGGATTTCACTTGGAAAAGAAAATGTTCCATACTAACGGATTCGGGTCCATAACCATGGGTTCTAATGCACGAGATCTTGTAGCACTTATCAATGAGGCCCTATCAATTAGTATTACACAGAAGAAATCAATTATAGAAACTAATACAATTAGATCCGCTCTTCATAGACAAACTTGGGATTTGCGATCCCAGGTAAGATCGGTTCAGGATCATGGGGTCTTTTTCTATCAGATAGGAAGGGCTGTTGCACAAAATGTACTTCTAAGTAATTGCCCCATAGATCCTATATCTATCTATATGAAGAAGAAATCGTGTAAGGAAGGAGATTCCTATTTGTACAAATGGTACTTAAAACTTGGAACGAGCATGAAGAAATTAACGATACTTCTTTATCTTTTGAGTTGTTCTGCCGGATTGGTCGCTCAAGATCTTTGGTCTTCACCCGGACCCGGATCCGGTGAAAAAAATAGGATCACTTCTTATGGATTCGTTGAGAATGCTTCTGATCTAGTTCGTGGCCTATTAGAAGTAGAAGGCGCTCTGGCGGGATCCTCACGGACAGAAAAGGATTGCAGTCAGTTTGATAATAATCGAGTGACATTACTTCTTCGGTCCGAACCAAGGAATCCGTTAGATATGATGCAAAATGGATCTTTTTCTAGCGTTGATCAGAGATTTTTCTATGAAAAATACGAATCGGAGTTTGAAGAAGGGGAAGGGGCCCTCGACCCGCAACAGATAGAGGAGGATTTATTCAATCACATAGTTTGGGCTCCTAGAATATGGCGCCCTTGTGGCAATCTATTTGATTGTATTGAAAGGTCCACTGAATTGGGATTTCCCTATTGGGCCGGGTCATTTCGGGGCAAGCGGATCATTTATCATAAAAAGGATGAGCTTCAAGAGAATGATTCGGAGTTCTTGCAGAGTGGAACCATGCAGTACCAGACACGAGATAGATCGTCCAAAGAACAAGGCTTTTTTCGAATAAGCCAATTCATTTGGGACCCTGCGGATCCATTCTTTTTCCTATTCAAAGATCAGCCCTTTGTCTCTGTGTTTTCGCGTCGAGAATTCTTTGCAGATGAAGAGATGTCAAAGGGGCTTATTACTTCCCAAACAAATTCTTCTACATCTATATCTAGACGCTGGTTCATCAAGAATACGCAAGAAAAGCACTTCGAATTGTTGATTCCTCGCCAGAGATGGCTTAGAACCAATAGTTCATTATCTAATGGATCTTTCCGTTCTAATACTCCATCCGAGAGTTATCAGTATTTATCAAATCTCTTCCTATCTAACGGAACGCTATTGGATCAAATGGCAAAGACATTGTGGAGAAAGAGATGGCTTTTCCCGGATGAAATGAAATATTTGATTCATGTAACAGGGGAAAGATTTCCCATTCCTTAGCCGTAAAGATATGTGGCCATGAAAAGGGGATTAAGTGGAACAGAATTGGCCGGGTGGTAGAGTCGTGGAAACACTTGTTTATTCCATATTTTGGACCTTAGCTCCATGGAGCAATATGCTACTGCTGAAGCATGGAAGAATTGAAATCTTAGATCAAAACACTATGTATGGATGATATGAACTGCCTAAACAAGAATTCTTGAACGGTGAACAACCAGAGCCTATTACTCACTACATCAAAGAATTTCCATTAATGAAACCATGGAAATCCGTCGGAAAAGAAAAAATACGCATGTCCGATGAAACGGTTGTTGCTATCTGCTCCAATAACGAATCATTGGTTTAACTGAATAACTAAAGAAAATAGATAGACCTTTCTCTTCGTCTCAGGTCGATGGATCTTCTCAATTGGAAGATCTCCCATATGGATAATACATATTCCGGTTGACCGAGCCTAATTCTAATTGTTTTGTTCCGAAGCAAAGATATCCATGGAGGTGGTTCGTCCTATTCACGACCAAGAGGTACTGGATTCTCTTTCGGATAGGCCCTGAAAAGAGAAGGAAAGCTGGAATGCCAACAGGCGTCTGTCTATTCTCTAATTCACCCGACCCGATAGTACCCATTTTGGGAACGTCCAGTGCCAAAGTCACTGAATGGGTAAGTCGCCAATCCCTAAAATGTACTATGTAATGTACTTTATCCGCTGGGTTACGGGTACTGGTGGGTATTTTACTAGAGGTTTCTATCAATCTACCCCTGTGTGATTCCTGTTGAATCATATACTCGGGGG